GTTGAGGGGTTACTCGGAATGCTGCCAAAATATCAGTATCCTTAGTTTCATAATCAGGAGTATAATAAGTCAATTTGTACTCTTTAACACCGGCTTTGAATCCAACACTTGCTTTAGTCTCTGTTTGTGGTGACATAAGCCCTCCCTACAATTCATGAATTTAAAATGACCGCAACAACAAGATCTACTCGACAGGATTAACGAGACCTTTCCCATAATTCTAAACTTATATTATCAACTAATCAGAATGATTCATTATTAGACCTCTGTATTTGATTCATCAAATACATTATTATTGTATGCACGTTTATATGTATGGCGCAACCCAATACCTATTTCTTGTTCAGGCTTCGAATCTCCTTTTTTTGAATCAAACTTTATAACTAATATAAAGATACTAAATTCATTCTTGATAGCGATACTATATATGTATATGTTGTTGTATATTTCAATCCTACAATATGAATAATATGAAAATAAAAATATGTGGAATTCATAGTACCAAAGGTCTAAAATAAAATAAGTATGACAAATAAAAAAAATATGTAACCTTCTGCTGACTGAAATAATAAATAAAAAAATAGCTAAAAAAAGGAAGAGAATCAAACTCAAAAATAATGAATCCTAAATCGGTTTCAAGTTCGAATTCCATAGATAAATATAATATAGGCGGGATTGGCTATAATAAAAGAAACGAAAGAGTTTATCAAAATTTGTATTTCCTCCCTTGATATTTATAAAACGGGTTGGTTGAGCTTGAAAATTTTAAAATTTACTAATTTAATAAGTAAACAATAGAACAATTGAAATGGATTCGGTTCAATGGTACCAAGGAGATTGGGTGCTAACTCCCATTTGAATTAATCGATCGCCTTTGCTATCGAATATTAATTTTATATTCAATAATTTTGGTAAAAAACTTCAACATATTTTTCTTTATTATTTTTTTATGAGAATCAATGCTACTACTTCTAGTTTTGGGGTTTCTGTGCCTGAAAAAAAAAACTTTGGTCGGATCGATCAAATCATTGGTCCGGTATTGGATGTAGCTTTTCCCCCCGGGAATATGCCTAATATTTACAACGCTCTGGTAGTTCAAGATACTGTCAGTCAACCGCTTAATGTGACCTGTGAGGTACAGCAATTATTAGGAAATAATCGAGTTCGGGCCGTAGCTATGAGTGCTACAGCTGGTTTAATGAGAGGAATGGAAGTGATTGACACGGGAGCTCCTCTCAGTGTTCCAGTCGGTGAAGCAACTCTCGGACGAATTTTCAACGTACTTGGAGAGCCGGTTGATAATTTAGGTCCTGTCGATACTTGCACGACATTTCCTATTCACAGACCCGCGCCCGCCTTTATCCAATTAGATACAAAATTATCTATTTTTGAAACAGGAATTAAGGTGGTAGATCTTTTAGCTCCTTATCGACGTGGAGGAAAAATCGGGCTATTCGGGGGAGCTGGCGTGGGTAAAACAGTACTAATTATGGAATTGATCAACAATATTGCTAAAGCTCACGGGGGTGTATCCGTATTTGGCGGGGTGGGTGAACGTACTCGTGAAGGAAATGATCTTTACATGGAAATGAAAGAATCGGGAGTCATAAATAACCAAAATATTGAAGAATCAAAGGTTGCTCTAGTCTACGGTCAGATGAACGAACCGCCGGGGGCTCGTATGAGAGTAGGTTTGACTGCCTTAACTATGGCAGAATTTTTTCGAGATGTTAATGAACAAGACGTACTTCTATTTATCGACAATATTTTCCGTTTCGTTCAAGCGGGATCTGAGGTATCCGCCCTATTGGGTAGAATGCCTTCTGCTGTGGGTTATCAACCCACCCTTAGTACCGAAATGGGTTCTTTACAAGAAAGAATTACTTCTACCAAGGAGGGGTCCATAACGTCTATTCAAGCGGTTTATGTACCTGCAGACGACTTGACTGACCCTGCTCCTGCCACGACATTTGCACATTTAGATGCTACTACCGTACTATCAAGAGGATTAGCTGCCAAAGGCATTTATCCAGCAGTAGACCCTTTAGAGTCAACGTCAACTATGCTCCAACCCCGGGTCGTTGGTGAAGAACATTATGAAATTTCGCAAAAAGTTAAGCAAACTTTACAACGTTACAAAGAACTTCAGGATATTATAGCTATTCTTGGGTTGGACGAATTGTCCGAAGAAGATCGTTTAACCGTAGCAAGAGCACGAAAGATTGAACGTTTCTTATCACAACCTTTTTTCGTGGCAGAAGTTTTTACCGGTTCTCGAGGAAAATATGTTGGTTTAACAGAAACAATTAGGGGGTTTCAATTGATCCTTTCCGGAGAATTAGATAGTCTTCCTGAGCAGTCTTTTTATTTGGTAGGTAACATTGATGAAGTTACCGCGAAGGCTATGAACTTAGAAACGGAGAGTAAATTGAATAAATGACCCTACACCTTTGTGTATTGACTCCTAATCGAATTGTTTGGGATTCCGAAGTTAAAGAAA